AAGAAAAGAAACTCTTTTTTCTTATAATTACAAATTGTTCTCGATTCACCAATTCTTATCTTTTTTATCCTTTTAGAAAGGAACAATAATAAAAGAAAAAAAAAAGATATGAAAAAAAGTCAAATATTGAGATTCTTAATTATTCTGATTTTTTTTTGTGATTAATAAACATATTTATTATACTATAATAGTATAATAAATATATTATATAGTATACTATATATAGTAAGGAAAAAGAGTTAGACCAAAAAAAGAGTACTTTTTTTATTCAAATATGGATCATAGTATCTATATTCGAATTAAAAAAAATACCTAGGTATTCTAGTTCATTTTGGGAAGGGAGTAATTACCTAACTTGTTGTGTAACTGATTGATTGGATTGAAACCCAATAAAAAAAACTTATGTTTATCAGAAATCTTATGATACTCCTTACTTTGAATTATGGACATAGCACTCTGGACTTAATCAATTTTTATTTTCCCTTATTTTCTTCCATTTTTTTTCCCTCATGTCATTTATATATGTGATGTGTGATGTGCGCGCATACGTATATGTGATATATATATATCACATATACATGTATATATAAATATATTTGTATTATATATATTTGTATGTTTATTATATATTTATATGTTAAAGTAAAAAAACAATGTATATTAAAAAGAGTATATTAAAAAAATTATCCACATACACGAAATAAGTATAGATAATAACTAAAAAGAACGATCTATTTTGAAGAATACATGTCTTTCACATACAACGATAAAAGGAGGAACCCCCCTTTTTGAATGGCAGTTCCAAAAAAACGTACTTCTATGTCAAAAAAACGTATTCGTAGAAATATTTGGAAGAAAAAAGGATATTTAGTTGCAGTAAAAACTTTTTCTTTAGCGAAATCGGTTTCCACCGGGCATTCAAAAAGTTTTTTTGTGCGACAAACAAATAATAAAGTCTTAGAATAATCTCAATTGATATAGCCTAAAGAACCCCAAATTTTGTAAGATGAATGTTAACTAATGTATTTTTCTGTATTAAATTTCTCAATATTACTTAGAACTCACTGCTGTGATATATAGAATAAGAGTTTTTTGTATATTGGGTTCTAAGTATTATTTTTTTCCCTATCACAATTGTACTTTTCACAATAGAAAAGTACAATTGTGATAGAGATTGAAACTCTTTTGTTATATGCCTATCCCAAAACTTAATTGGTTTTGTAAATGGTATTATAAATTAAAAATTATATGCGCAATAAAGAATATTAATACTTTAATTTAAATATACTAAGGTATCGAAATCATTAGAAAAATAACAAATTTTTTGTATTTAATGATGAAATTGTGATAGATATGAAATCCTAGTTATTTGATTTTGTTCATTGAAAAAAAAAACTCAATCTTTTTCATTTGAATCCATGAAATCGGATAAATGAAAAACAAATCATAAAAAAATTGAGAAAAAAAGACAATTCTTAGTTTTATACCTCAACCGAGAAAAAACTATGGAGTTCCAACTGTTTGGAGAAAACTTAGTTTCTAGTACATGAAAGTTGATTGTTAAAAAACCCACGACGATACTACCTAGGTAGGTATTTTATTGAAGATTCAAATATTTAAACCACAAACCAGTCTTTATTCATTGATTCTAATTAATGTTTCCTAAACTATATTGAATCCTTGAATCTCGACGATTCAACATGAATTGACTATTATTATTTCAAGTAAGCCGCCGTGGTGAAATCGGTAGACACGCTGCTCTTAGGAAGCAGTGCTAAAGCATCTCGGTTCGAGTCCGAGTGGCGGCATCTTCTAAAAGAGATACAATAGATCCTAAAATGTATTCAATTCGCGATTTCCAATTCTGTAATGGGACCCCTTTTATGATATTTGTGACTTTAGAACATATATTAACTCATATCTCTTTTTCGATCATTTCAATTGTGATTATGATTCATTTGATGACCTTATTAGTCCACAAAATTGTAGGATTACGTGATTCATCAGAAAAAGGGATGATAGCTACCTTTTTCTCTATAACAGGATTATTAATTTCTCGTTGGATTTCTTCGGGACATTTTCCATTAAGTAATTTATACGAGTCATTAATCTTCCTTTCGTGTAGTTTCTTCATTATTCATATGATTCCCAAGATACGTAACCTTAAAAACGATTTAAGCACAATAATTGCACCAAGTACCATTTTTACTCAAGGCTTTGCCATGTCGGGTCTTTCAACTGAAATGCATCAATCCACAATATTAGTACCTGCTCTACAATCTCAGTGGTTAATGATGCACGTAAGTATGATGTTATTGAGCTATGCAGCTCTTTTATGCGGATCATTATTATCAGTCGCTCTTCTAGTCATTACATTTCGAAAAAACATCAAAATTTTTTGTAAAAGCTATAATTTATTAATTAAGTCATTTTTCTTTGGTGAGATTGAATATTTGAATGAAAAAAGAAGTGTTTTTAAAAACACTTCTTTTCCTTCATTTCAAAATTATTACAAATATCAATTAACTGAGCGTTTGGATTATTGGAGTTATCGTGTCATTAGTCTAGGGTTTACCTTTTTAACCATAGGTATTCTTTGTGGAGCAGTATGGGCTAATGAGGCATGGGGATCCTATTGGAATTGGGACCCCAAGGAAACTTGGGCATTTATTACTTGGACCATATTCGCGATTTATTTACATACTAGAACAAATATAAATTGGAAAGGTACGAATTCGGCACTTGTAGCTTCTATAGGATTTATTATAATTTGGATATGCTATTTTGGGATCAATCTATTAGGAATAGGTCTACATAGTTATGGTTCATTCACATAAACATCTAATTGAATAAACTACATGAAGAATACATAAGATAAAAACATCATCCCATATATAACGAAAGTTTGTTTTTATGAGTTTTTGAGAACCGTTTGAATCAAGGAATCATTCAAATTTAAATGGTTCTCAAAAACTCGAGATGTATCTAATTACAATTCTTATTCATTTTATTTCTTTTTTCATTATACAGTACAGCAAACGATTTTCAAAATATTAAATTCAAAGAATTATAAGACTTTCCTTCCGTTTCATTAATGAAACACTATCTATGATAATAATTGGATAAGATAGCGTGTACCTTGTCAACTGATAACGAGAGAACAAAATCGGGATAAATACCAATACTTATTACGGGTAGAAAGATACAGATTGAAAGAAATAGTTCTCGTAGTCCAGAATCCCAAAAATTAGAGTTTGGAATATTAAATAACTTGTATCCATAAAACATCTGACGTAACATAGATAATAAATAAATAGGAGTTAATATCATTCCAATTGCCATTACAAAAGTAATTAGCATTTTTGACATTAAAAGATATTTTGTACTAGTAATTAGTCCAAAAAATACTAAAAATTCCGCAACAAAACCACTCATTCCTGGCAATGCAAGAGAAGCCATCGAGAAGCTACTGAACATGGTAAATGTTTTTGGCATTGGGATAGATATCCCTCCCATTTCTTCGAGATAAACAAGACGTGTTCTATCACAACTCGTTCCCGCCAAGAAAAAAAGTGCAGCACCAATAAATCCATGAGAGAGCATTTGTAAAATAGCTCCATTGAGTCCCATGTCGGTTATAGAACCAATTCCTATAATTGTGAAACCCATGTGAGATACAGAGGAATAGGCTATTCTCTTTTTTAAATTACGTTGACCAAGAGAAGTTGAAGCTGCATAGATTATTTGCATTGTTCCTATTATCACCAACCAAGGAGAAAATATAGAATGAGCGTGGGGTAGTAATTCCATATTGATCCGAATCAATCCATATGCGCCCATTTTTAATAGGATTCCAGCTAAAAGCATACATGTACTGTAATGTGCTTCTCCATGGGTATCAGGTAACCATGTATGTAGGGGTATAATCGGCAATTTGACAGCATAAGCAATAAGGAAGCCAAAATAGAATATTATTTCCAATGCCACAGGATATGATTGATTAATTAATCTTTCAAAATCTAATGTTGGTTCATTGGAACCATATAAACCCATACCTAGAACTCCTATTAAGAAAAAAATGGAACCCCCTGCAGTGTACAAAATAAACTTTGTAGCCGAGTAGAGACGTTTCTTTCCCCCCCACATGGATAAAAGTAAGTAAACAGGAATTAATTCTAACTCCCACATGATGAAAAAAAGTAAAAAGTCTCGGGAGGAAAATAATCCTATTTGACCGCTGTACATTGCTAGCATCAGGAAATAGAACAACCGCGAATTTCGAGTAATTGGCCAAGCTGCTAAAGTTGCTAAAGTAGTGATAAATCCTGTCAGTAAAATGGGTCCTATGGAAAGCCCATCGATTCCTAGTCTCCAGTGGAAATCAAAAACATCTATCCATTTAGAATCTTCCTTCAATTGCATTAATGGATCATCCAATTGGAAATGATAACAGAATGCATAAGTCGTTAGAAGGAGTTCTAATAAGCATATACATATAGTATACCACCTAAACATCTTATTCCCTCTATGAGGGAATAAGAAAATTGAGGAACCCGCGAATATCGGTAAAACAACAAGTATTGTTAACCAAGGAAAATAACTCGTGATAAAGACAAGATACATTTTGACCAGAGAAGCCCGTCCTCAAAATAATATATTTTGTCGAGCACGGGCTTTTGTCGGTAAAGAGGAATCACAAATGATTCAAGTGGAGTTTTTTGTAATGTATCAATAAGATAGAGCCATGCTGCGAGTTGTTTCAGGCCCTAAATAAACACGGACACTCAAAAAATCTGTTGGGCAGGCAGATTCACATCTCTTACAACCTACACAGTCCTCGGTTCTTGGCGCGGAAGCTATTTGCTTGGCTTTACATCCGTCCCAAGGTATCATTTCCAATACATCTGTGGGGCAAGCTCGTACACATTGAGTACACCCTATACATGTATCATAAATTTTTACTGAATGTGACATTGGATCTATAAATTACAGTTTTGAACATAAAAGATTTTCGATCTGGTCAAATCAAATTAGTAGTAAATGAATCATATATTATATATTGTAATATTGTAGACACCAGACGAAACAGTGGTTTATTAAAAACAATCAATATATTTCTTAAATCAATCTGTTTATGAGAAAAGGTCAAGACACTTTGATTTTCGTTTCAACAATTATGATGATACGAGTTACACATGCGAATTAAAATTAATTGGCCAACAAATTGGTCATCATTATTTCAATATAAATATAAAAATGCAATTCCATTTTATTGAATTGCATTCAAATTCAATAAAAAATAGTATTTCAATTCTATTAAATATTTTTATGTGTCTTTATTTAAATTATCTATGATGATTATCACTAATTATTCAACAAATTCGATTGATTAATACGAGTTGATTTTCTGTTACGATGTATCGACGAAACAATAGCAAGTCCAATAGCTGCTTCAGCAGCTGCAATGGCTATAACAAAGATTGAGAAAATGTCTCCTTTTAATTGGCGACTATCAAATATATCAGAAAATGTTACAAGATTGATATTAACCGAATTTAGTATAAGCTCAAGACACATAAGCGCTCTAACCATGTTTCGACTTGTGATCAATCCATAGATACCGATAGAAAATAAATAAACACTCAAGAAAAGGACATGCTCAAACATCATTGACTAACTCCTTATCAATCTCGATTCGTTTCAATATGAATAACAATTCAACCGATTCAATTGATTAGAATAGAACAATTACACAACAAAAGAAGATATTGACGGTAGATAGATTTAACTAAAAATTTCTATTTATTTATTTAGAATTTAGTTAGAATTCTAAGAATTGGGAATCATTTTAAGTTAAGTATTTTTATTGCTTATTGTCGAGCCATAGTAATTGCACCTATCAAGGAAACTAAAAGAATTATTGAAATGAGTTCAAACGGAAGATAAAAATCTGTTGATAAATGAATCCCAATTTGTTGAACGTTATTTATTAGGTCCTGTTCCATAATCTGGTTTGACCTTGTAGTCCAAATAATTCCGTACCATGACGTATCTGGGATAGTAGTAATTAGTGAAAAAAGAATAGTTGTACAAACCATCAAAGTGACCCCATCTCCAATGGTCCAAAAATAGGAATTATTGGAATATCCTGAACCATTCATGAACATTACAGCAAATATGATCAAGATATTTATGGCTCCCACATAAATAAGGAGCTGTGCGGCAGCTACAAAATAGGAGTTTGATGAAATATAGAATAAGGATATACAAACAAGAACCAATCCCAATGAAAAGGCAGAATAAATTGGATTGGTAAATAATACTACCCCCAGACCCCCTAATACAAGAATTGACCCCAGAAATACAACAAGAATATCATGTATTGGTCCAGGTAAACCCATTATGTATAAAATACAAAATAAATAACTTTAACTATTTCATGACCTTACTTTAACTTTACTAAATAAATGGTCCAGGAAAGGAAAAGGGGTTACCCTATTTTTGTTTTCTTGTATATAATAATGTATATGATACATTTATAATTGAATTGAATTTGAATATGGATTAATGTAGATATAGATAAAATTATTGGGCCAACCTTACTTTATTTATATTTATCCGAAAGAAAAAAAAAGAAAAAAGTAGTTGAAATTTGCTATTTTGAAATCATCACTAAAAATATATTTTTAGTTTAAATCAAAGAGTGATTCTCAACAATCATTAGTTTTTATTTGTAGTTACTGACTACCCAAAATAAAAAGCTTGGATCCTTTATATCAAAACAAAATCTTAGTAATCGGTAATTGTTCTTGAATCAAAGGATTTATCTTTGTCTATTTTTATTTGAGTCGAATTCATAACTGTTTGAATTGTGTAATCTCCAATTATTGAGATTGGTAATCGACCCAAAGCAATTTGATTATAATTCAATTCGTGACGATCATAAGTAGAAAGTTCATATTCTTCAGTCATTGATAAACAATTTGTTGGACAATACTCGACACAGTTACCACAAAATATACAAACCCCGAAATCTATACTATAATTAAGTAATTGTTTCTTTTTAATATCTCTTTCAAATCTCCAATCAACAACGGGTAGATCTATCGGGCATACACGAACACATACTTCACAAGCAATACATTTATCAAATTCAAAGTGGATTCGACCCCGGAAACGCTCTGATGTGATCGATTTTTCATAAGGATATTGAATAGTTACAGGTAAACGATTTGTGTGGGATAAGGTAATTATGAAACTTTGACCAATGTACCTTGCAGCTCGTATTGTTTGTTGACCATAATTCATGGACCCAATTACCATAGGGAACATATTGTAGATATACATGAAAAATTTGACGTTTCTTTCTCTTGTTTGATAGAGATTATGAATCTAAAATAGTGTTATCGTATTCTCTTATTTATAATGAAACAAGTTGGGAAGAAGTTGTTAATAACAGATTACCTAGAGAAATAGGTAAAAGAAATTTCCATCCAAGATTTAATAACTGGTCCATTCTCATTCTAGGTAAAGTCCATCTTGTTGTGATAGAAATGAAGAGAAACAAATAAGCTTTAGTTAATGTAATAAGGATACCCATTGTTATTCCAAAAATGCCGGCGATTTTTTTTATTCCGAAAAGCTCAGAAATGGATATATACGGAATAGGTAAATTCCACCCACCTAAGTAAAGAACTGTTACAAATAATGAAGAAACTAATAAATTTAGGTAAGAAGCAAGATAAAATAAACCATATTTGATACCCGAATACTCGGTTTGATAACCTGCTACTAATTCCTCCTCCGCTTCTGGTAAATCAAAGGGCAATCTCTCACATTCGGCTAGAGAAGAAATTAGAAAAACAATAAATCCTATAGGCTGACGCCACAGATTCCACCCCCAAAAACCATATTTTGACTGTGCTTCAACTATATCAACTGTACTTGAACTGTTAGATAATCATAGTCGATAATAACATCACTGTTCCCATCGCTATTTCAAAACCGTACGTGAGACCTCAGCTTCATACGGCTCCTCGATGGCCACAAAAAAAATGTAAGGACGGGTTCGGTATTATCACCATCTTTGGATGGATAGAATAAAGATACATCGGAAAGTCCCAAATTAGACCAATGGAATTCTGTCTGCTAGAATAATAAAAAAAGTGCTTCCGAATTGATCTCATCCTTTACAATAAAAATTTCTCTTTGTTCGGTAATAACTTAATATTTCAATAAAATACTCCTTATATCAATCAATATAAAATAAAAAGAATTAGTCATTAGTTCATGAATCGTGATAAGAATTCGATATGTATGAATATGGATAGAGAAAAGAATAAATAGGGATCCCCTTTTTTTATTATTCATTCAATTACTGCATTCCATTTCTTTTTTCCTGTTCTTCTGTCTCAGAGGAGGATACTCAAAAATAAAATAAAGAATTAATTCGTTCTTGATAGTCATTTCTTTAACCAGTGAATAGGAGCATACTCTAGATCGGAATCGTAGGGAAGTACTACTTGATCATTTCTACCAATTTCAAGTCCTTATTATGATTCGTTTTATGAAGAAATACCTCTTTTTTGATACCTTACATTATCTCCATTACTAATCCTTTGTGTACCTTGGTGTTCCTAACCGTCCACTGACTTTTGATTGATCCCCGGTATAGTAATACATATGAGACAGTAGTAGAAACTCCATACAGTTGATCTTTTGTTTGCGCCCGCTTCAAGATATGATGACTAATCAAAAAATCTTAATCTTGGGGTAAGCAGTTTACACTGCTTATTTTTACTTCAACTTTATTCTTGTACATAGGGAATGAGATTGTTTCTTCTTACTACAAATTTGGAAGCTGTTTAGTTTCACTCATATAACTATCTGGTTTAACTCATCAACCCGAATGCTGAATAAAAAAAAAAAATGAAAACATCTATTCAATACATTGAACCTCTTTCTTTTTTCTTTTATTTCTAGAAGAGAGGTTCAAAGTTCATATTCCAACGAATCACACGTAGAGATATTGATAACACACATAGAGTTAATGGTATTTCATAACTAATAGATTGAGCAGCAGCTCGTAGACCACCTAAAAAGGAATATTTATTATTCGATCCATATCCTGACATAAGAAGCCCAATAGGAGCAATACTAGAAATGGCGATCCATAAAAAAACACCTATACTGAGATCGGCTAAAACAAGACGATACCCAAAAGGAATTACTAAATAACTTAGTAGAATTGATATAACCGCTATAGACGGTCCCACACTAAACAAACGAATATCTCCTCGAGATGGGAGGAGGTCCTCTTTAAAAAGTAGTTTAGTCCCATCCGCTATAGCTTGAAGAATTCCCAACGGGCCAGCATATTCAGGCCCAATACGTTGTTGTATCGCTGCAGATATTTCTCTTTCTAACCACACAATTACTAGTACCCCCATTGTTATTCCCAATATAAGGGTCAAAATGGGTACAATCCATATTAGTCCATACACTTCTTTTAAAAATTCCGATGTAGAAAAAGAATTGATAGTTTGTACTTCTGTCGTATCAATTATCATTTCAACGATCAACTTCTCCCATAATGATATCTATACTACCCAATATCGTCATGATATCAGCCAATTTCATTCTTTTAACTAGCTGAGGAAGAATTTGCAAATTGATAAAACCGGGTGGACGAATTTTCCATCTCCAGGGGAAAACACTATTATCTCCTATCAAATAAATTCCCAATTCTCCTTTTGGGGCTTCCACTCTCACATAAAGTTCTTGTTTCGACAATTCTAAATTGGGTGAAGGTTTTTTACTAATAAATCTATATTCAAAATCATTCCATTCGGAATTCTTTGCTCTATCAAAGCGTCGTACTTCTAAATTTTCATAAGGTCCTCCAGGAATTCCTTCTAGAGCCTGTTGAATAATTTTTATGGATTCCTTCATTTCACCGATTCGTACTAAATAACGAGCTAATGAATCTCCTTCTTTTTGCCATTGGACTTCCCAATCGAATTCATTGTAACACTCATAATGATCAACTTTACGAAGATCCCATTGGATTCCAGAAGCTCGTAACATCGGTCCTGATAAACCCCAATTTACAGCTTCTTCTCCACCAATAATGCCCACTCCTTCAACTCGTTCCAAAAAAATGGGATTCCACGTAATAAGTTTTTGATATTCAACAACTCCTGTTAAAGAATAATCGCAGAAATCCAAACATTTATCTATCCATCCATAAGGTAGATCAGCAGCTACTCCTCCAATACGGAAATAATTATGCATCATTCGCATACCTGTGGCGGCTTCGAATAGATCATATATCAATTCCCTTTCTCTGAAAATATAGAAAAAGGGAGTCTGTGCACCGATATCCGCCATAAAAGGTCCAAGCCATAACAAATGAGAAGCTATACGGCTCAATTCCAGCATAATTACTCTGATATAGCTAGCTCTTTGAGGTACTTGAACATTTTCCAATTGTTCTGGCGCATTTACGGTTATTGCCTCTGTGAACATAGTAGCTAAATAATCCCATCGGGTTACATAAGGTAGATATTGTATAATTGTTCGATTTTCCGCTATCTTTTCCATTCCTCTGTGTAAATAGCCCAATATGGGCTCACAGTCAATAACATCTTCACCATCGAGAGTAACGATTAGTCGGAGAACACCATGCATTGATGGGTGGTGAGGCCCCATATTGACTATCATGAGATCTTTTCTTGTAACCGGTACTGTCATATCTTTTCTTCCTTAATTCATTATTCCATGAATTCCTCAAAACGAGACTCATCAAAACAAAAAATGGAATACTACTAAAAAATTCAAACGATTAAATTAACGAGTTTTTGGCTCTCGAATATCCAACTGACCAATTAATTTCTTATAACGTACTCTATTTTTCTTTGACAAATAAGCCAGCAACCGTTGACGTTTTCCTAGAATTTTTCGTAGACCCCTTTGTGATAAAAAATCTTTTTTGTGCAATTCCAAATGTGAAGTAAGTCTCCGTATCTTATTGGTGAAACTGAATACTTGAAATTCAACAGAACCTTTGTTTTCTTCTTTTTCTTCTTGTGGAATAATGGAAATGAATGAATTTTTGACCATAAAAAATTTTTCTATCCTTTTTCTTTCTTTTTCATGGATTTTTCCGATCAGGAAAAATAATAATAATAAAAAAAAAAAAAGAATTATGCCGGTTATTTTAATCTAGTACACACATCTAGTACACACAAAAATTTGGATTTATTCATATACTACTTCTTTATTTTATCCAAATCAAATTTTCAATTTGATTTGGATAGAAAGGGATAATATGTTTCCCCATTAACGAAAGAAAAGAATTTATTTCTATCTAAAAGGATTCCCCTAATTTATTTATTCCTATATCCAATTGAATGGATACACCATTAAATCTGTATCATTTACCAAAATATAACATAGCATATGCATACATCTTTCGGCTTTCATATACCGAAAATGTCACGGAATATAGATATATATATATATGATATAGGAAATATACTATTAAATTAAATAATTCTAAATCGTGGATACATATGTATCCTTGACATACTGAAACGACTGCCATTATTGGTATCAAACCAATAGCGATTCATACAAGCTAAATCTTCTAATCGGTAATTGGGCCAAAGAACAAATTTGCATTTAATGAATTTATTTGTATCCGTATTAAGATGCTTGTCCTCATCCAAAAATTTTCCAGAGTTTCTTATGTTGTTTTCATTGCAAAATAATGGATTTCTATTTCTATCCGTAACATTCCAATTATGGGAATTGAAACAAATTAAAATTCTCAATTCTCTGCGACGTCTAGGAGATAGAATATTTTCGGGAACAAGGAAATCATAATAATTTGTGTCCCCATTCACAAGCATATTCCCATATCGTACAATGGGTTTATCCAAATTCCTCTTATCAATATAACTTTTTTTTATGCATTTTCTATTAGTTTGGTGTTTATTGTTCTCGACCAATGAAATACTTATAGTTTGATATATAATCAATTTTCCATCCCTTTTTATAGATAGACGAATTGGTTCGATAATTAATATTCCTTTTTTTATCAATTCTGTAAGAGCTAGATCTTTCTGAATTAGCATTACATCCAGATGCATCTCTCCTCTTTGAATCGAGGATATAGCAATTTCTTTTGGATTTATCAGTCTAAGTAAGAGACAATATACCTTGATATTATTGATCATTCTTTGGTTCAAGGAGTCATCCCATTTTAATTGAAAAAGGAAATATTTTTTCAGGAAGAAATCTAGTTCTGCTTTCTTGTTTTTCTTGGATTGTTTTTTCTTCTTACCTTTTTTAATGGTAATGTCTGATCTCGCATAATTCTCTTCAATATCTTTTTTTTTGTTTTCTTTTCGTAGATCTGATACAAGATTTACTTGGTCCTGTTGCTCATTTTTTTGTTGGTTGGAATTTTCTAATTTAAGATATTTTTTTTGATTTATATTGATGTTTTTATTTTGACTTTTATTTTTATAAAAATAAAAGTCAAAAAGAAGTAATTTGATTGGTATAATCCATGGTTTAATCTTATATGCATCAAAAAGTAAGACAAATTCTGGGAAGAACCAAGATTCTAGATTTGATATGGTATGATAAACTCTTTCTTGATTCATTCCCATCCAATTAAAAAAAATACTTTTTTGATTGGATGGGTTGATTTCTTGATGAATCATAAGAGAAAAAATATCTTTTTTTTTCAATTTGTTGTTGATTTTTTTTTCAGTCTTAGTATTTTTATCAATTTTGGTACCGATATGTGTATTGGTCCAGGTCTCAATATTGATATTTTTTCTAAGACAAAAGTGGAGAATTCGACAATCAAAATATTTTCTATCTAGATTTTTATGCGTATCAATAATATATCCTTCTTCTAGATAATCACTAATAGCTGTACTTACCAATACATAAAATGATTCGGATTTTGGTTTATTGAAATTATATGGAATTTTTTGAACCCCGTTTACTTGTAATCTTGACCCATAAATATCAAAATCCTCCTTATCCCCATAGTTCATATATTTATGTGATAAAAGATCATATCTGTAGTGTTTTTTCCATTTTTCTTTTTGATTTGTCAATGAATCCGCTGCATAGTAATTTTGTTTCACGTAATGAATTAATTGGTCTTTTTCTTTTTTATATGAATCCACTTTAATTGAGTCCTTATTTTGAATCCTATAACGTTGATTGATTCTATTTCGCCATTTTTGCGGTACTAACCGCGACCATTTGGTTTGAGATAAATTGTATTGATAATGCCCCTTTAACCAGTTTTTCCATTCAATCATTCCAGACTTATGAATTTTCTTATGTCTTGAATTGTAATCAAATATTCCTCGTGTCATACAATAATCCTTGATTTTATCCTTAATAAAAGGATAAGTCCCCTGATATTGAAGTAGAGATTTCAATTGATACTTGTTAAGTAATTGGGTTTGTGATAATTTGTAAAATACATATGCTTGGGACAAGGAGGATAAGTCATAATACATTTTTGTACTATTACTAATATTAGTATTCGAAAAGGACTTTTTTATAGTGGAAAAAAAGTTCATTGTATTTTGATCTCTTTCATCAATTCCTTCCTGATTTGTTTGATCGTTGTAAACGGATTTATTGATTATTCTTTTTGTTGATTCAAAGAAAGGTTGGAAATAGATCCTGTGAATGGTAATCATACATAGCAAGATATCTATATATATATTTTCAATCAGAGATTTCATAAAATAATGTGATTTACGTATTAATCGTATATTTATTCTTTGGAATATCTGCCAAATATGTTTCTGTGATTTTGATCTTTTATCAGCACAAGTTAGAATTATTTTTTTCTTGTCTTTTGTGATTCGTTCTATTTGATTCCTGATTGTGATTGTTTTATCAGAAAGATCTTTCATCTTTTTTTCTATGAGTGAATAATTTGTCCAATTCATGGATTGGATTTGAATGGTTGATTTGTGAATAATCTTATTATTTATTTCGGAATCTTTTCCATTTTCAGCCGTTTCATATACTTTCACCTTGCTCAATTCAAATAAGAATATTGGGTTTACTTTTTGAATTTCCTTCATTATTCGTTTTAGAACTAGAAGTATTTTAATGATCCATCTTGTTTTTTCTTTTGAAACTTTTAGAAGTATAAAGAAATCCTTTTTAACTTTTCTAACTTTTTTTTGGAGTTCTTTATAAATGGGTTCAAAAAAGGAAGGTCGTTTTCGGGGATTCCCAAAAGGGAATTCCGCTTCCATTCCCCAAACCGTTAAAAAACAAAAATTGTCTTTTTTTCCTTTTTTTTTTATTTGATCCCTAGGATGAGATCGTATTTTAGATCTTCGCCAAGGTTTCAAACAGAAAGGAAATAGAATCTTTATCTGAATACCGTCTGCTAACCAATCTTTGGGAAATTCTGTTTCTGATAATTGAACACCATTATAAGTGCATTTAACATGCATTTCTCTATTCCACTCCTTCAAATCCTCATACCATTCGGGGAATTGGAATAATAACATACGGCCAATATTTTTAGCAATTATCAATGAAGGCAATACAATGTATTTTCTAAGAAAAGATTGGGTTACTAACATCAAACCTCTTATTGCTTGAGCAAATATAATGCTATCCCAAGTTTCTGATATTACTATACGTTCATTTTCCTCTTTTTTTTCTTCGTTTTTTTTCTCTTTTTCCCTTGTCTCTTCCTCCTCAAAATATAAATGTGAAATTTTCAATTCTGGTTCTCTCCCCACCAAATTCCTAAAAATGAGATTCATCATTTCAGAGATATAAAAAGAAGAAAAAAAAGATGTTTTGTCTATTCGATCCAAAAAAAGCGGAGAATGCACATTTGCTTGAAACATTTCCCAAATAACCGTTTTACGTCTTTGAGCACGCATGGATCCTTTGATTATATCCCGACGAAAATCCGATTGTTGCGAGTAACGT